TGCTAGAATAGGCCAAAATGAAATCACTGTTTTAGTAAATGATGCGGAAAAAGGTAGTGATATTGATCCGCAAGAAGCTCAGCAAGCTCTTGAAATAGCAGAAGCTAATTTGAGAAAAGCTGAAGGAAAGAGACAAATAATTGAGGCAAATCTAGCTCTCCGACGAGCTAGGACAAGAGTAGAGGCTATCAATGTGATTTCATAAGCAGTTGGTACGTTCGAATAATCAAAAGAAGTTCTGTTTCGAAACCCTATTTCGATTGGATTCTGCTTGATTGGAGTCCAGTTTTGATACAACGCATTGCATTAAAAAAATGCAATAAGAAATCAATAAGAATACAAAATTAATAAAAAGAAAAGAGGGTGAGGCAAAAAACTTATTAGATACCGGAGTCAATGGTATCTAATAAGTTCTACCTACTATTGGATTTGAACCAATGACTCCCGCCGTATGAAAGCAATACTCTAACCACTGAGTTAAGTAGGTAATTTATCATCCCAAAGGAAACCAAACGGAACCCACCCCATCGATGGATTATAAATATCATATTCCTTATAAGCAATAATAATCTAAGCAATAACACTCCAAAATTTTGGATGTTGGATCATAGAATATTCATCTTGACAAGAAATTATATACATGATAAAATACGGATCACAAGCACTAAGGGCTATAGCTCAGTTGGTAGAGCACCTCGTTTACACACGCGCCAATGTTTTTCGGGGGAATCCATCATACAATTGATTTTATTGTGAAATCGATGTCTTACTCCATAACTTTGAGGGAACAATAGCCTGACAAATGGGTCGGTCCAATTTTGGTGCCCCTTTTTAGGTACCAAACAGACTCCATCATTGATTTGTGATATTGATAAGGTGAATACCAGTGCATTCAATGCTAGGCATAATGAGTATAAGGTCCTTAAAAAATCTCTTTTCGTATTATGAACTTTAAGGTGTATGAGGTTTCATATTTGATTTTCATTTTAAAACGAACGATAGAGACTTCATTTAACTTAAAATGATCTAGGCCAGAGGCAGACCTACGTCAAGATAACCCCACCCTTGAAACACTTTGGTAGTGCTCCTGGATCCGAATCAAAAATAATGAATCAGAGCACATGGAGCCATCTCCTTATCTTATTTTTCTGTTAAGAAAGAATATGGTGGATTGGCTGGTATTTCTATCAGTTAATGAAAGAGCCCAATGCAAAATAAAATGCATGTTGGGTTTTTAAAACAGTTCACATCATTTTGATAATAATCAGTCAGTTTGATCTGTTTTACCGAGAAGGTCTACGGTTCGAGTCCGTATAGCCCTAGAGCCCTATAAATAGAAAATACAAAATAAAATGAAGATTTGAAATAAAAAATTGTATAATTTTGATGTCTTCATTCTTTATTTTGAACTTGGAACTGACCGGCTAGTTCATCGAAAGAAAATTCTTCCTAAAAAGTCACTCACAGGAATCGTTTTAAACAGAACAGAAAACTGAAGTAAAAACCTATTTCAAGGGATGTAATGGATCCCTATCCAATCGTTGATAAACAAATAAACCCTTCTAATCTTCGGAGAGAAACTCCATATGAATTTCCCCGTCGACCCCAATCAAGGGGGTAAGTTAGTGATACTCCTTTTCTTTGATATACCTAACCTTAATGAATTTAAGAAGTCAAAGACATGAGTCCGGTGAAAAACTCCAAAGAGTTATTCATATAGATCCAGGAGACAAGCTAGAGTTTTTTGAAAAACGAATCCCTTTGGTAAGTTTCAGTGCCAAAACAATGTAAAATTTTTGTATACCTTACTTAGACCTAGTGAAGTACAACAAAAAAGTAAGGTATACGATATTCGAAATCTTGAGATAAACACTCCATTCTCCTACATTTGAATACTTATTTCATTCTAAATCATTAAGAAAAAAAAAAAAACGAAAAAAGACCTCCGAATTCAATCTTATTTTTAGTTGGAAGTCACTTTCTTTAGCCAAAATCCTAGGCGAAAACAAGAGAATTTGTCTAAGCGTAACATGTAAAGTTATACTAACTAAACAAAATGGAAATAAAAAAAATTAAGTAAACCGGGAACAGGATCCCAGTCAAGTCAGTCGGTAACCAGATATGCACACAATAATCAAAGGGAACTAGATGGTTTGGTCAAAACGAATTCGTGTTTTGAATAAACAGTTACAGTTCTGGATGATTTTCCACTTCAATTCGAATCGACCAATTGGTCTATTTTCCATGTTCATAGGAGTGCGTCTATGTTTTTGCTTTACGAATATGATATCTTTTGGGCATTTCTAATAATATCAAGTCTTATTCCTATTTTGGCTTTTTTCATTTCTGGGATTTTAGCCCCGATTAGGAAAGGGCCGGAGAAACTCTCTAGTTATGAATCGGGTATAGAACCAATGGGCAACGCTTGGTTACAATTTCGAATTCGTTATTATATGTTTGCTCTAGTTTTTGTTGTTTTTGATGTTGAAACGGTTTTTCT